AATCTATTTTACCTGTTATATCACATAAAAAATTTGCAATTTTGAGTTGGGAGAGATGGCTGAGTGGACTAAAGCGGCGGATTGCTAATCCGTTGTACGATTTTTATTTATACCGAGGGTTCGAATCCCTCTCTCTCCGCTATCCCTCATCACTGGATCCCTTGATTAAAATAGTTAATGGAATAAAGAATTCCTAAAAAAAGCAAAGCTAAAAATGTCTTATGTTTATTCCTCACGTCCAGGATTGCGTCCTGGATCATTAGATAAGAATCCGAAGATGAAGAGAGAAACAAAGAATATCACTACTGTATAAACAAAGAGTTTGAGAGTAAGCATTACAAAATCTCCAAGATCAGTTTTTTAGGGGAATAGATTACCCATTTTTTTCGTACCGCATATGCTATAATGAATGTGTGTGTTTTTTTTTTTTTTTTCAAAAAATCATGAATTTAGGAGAATATTGAAGATTTCATCGAAAACTTACAGCAGCTTGCCAAACAAAGGCTAAGAGAAAAAAGAATAGAGGTATGATAGGCATAATGTCTATGAGTGGATTGAAAAAAGCATAAGCCTCGGGCAATTTGGCGAAGAAAAAACTACTCGAACTCAAATAAGGGATAGAATTAAGACAGATACAGATTAAACTAAAGATATTAAGCATAACAAAAATTTCGTTCTTGTAGATTAGATAATTTAATTTTGATTGAGTCATTTTTATAATATAAGGTAAAAATGAAAAAGGCAGGCCAAAAAATCCTTCTTTTTCTTTGAACTATCCCAAATCAAAAACCCCTTTCAATTCTCAAACGAGAAAGAATTATACTTTCATACAATATCTTAATAGAATTCAATGTAATGATCAATGAATTTTTTGATTCTATATGTATAGAAACCTAGCAACAATATATTACATACTAGAATTGACGACTAACCAATACTAATATTATATTAGTATTTATTAGTGTTGAATATAAATTCAAATGGGGCGTGGCCAAGCGGTAAGGCAACGGGTTTTGGTCCCGTTACTCGGAGGTTCGAATCCTTCCGTCCCAGACCCTTTCTGCTATAAAGGGCAGATTGGATCACATTGTTTCCAACATTAACCAGAAAATTGTTAAAGAGAACGATCTTTCGTTCTGAATTCTAAGAATGATTCTTAAGAATTTTGTTTGGTTTCTTACAAACAGAATCAAGTGTCAAATGCAGTTGGAAATAAAGATCTTTAATTTTTTAACTTAATTTTTATGATATAAATCTTTGCTTTGGTATTCGAAGAGGTTTTTAATTTATTTGTTCAAGAAAAAAAAGGATCCTTCCTGAGTAAGACTTTTCCGGAAAGTAAGGAAAGGAAAATATTATTATATCTATAAATAGTCTCTATAATATTAAATTATAGAGACTATTTATAGATATAATATAAAATCAAAACTATACGGCTGGCCATATCATAATATATAATAATATATACATATATCAGTTGATCCAATGACTATTCATGATTTCATATTGAATCAATTCCATATCAGTTTGAAATTAAATAAGAGAAATGTTATGGTAAAACTTCGTTTGAAACGATGTGGTAGAAAGCAACGTGCGACTTGAAGGACATGATTGACTGTGGATTCTTACATCCGCCATTTTCTATAAGAATGAAGATGCTCTTGGCTCGACATAGTTTGTTCTTTTTACTAGGAACCTAATTTGTGTTGGGTTCTAATCTAAATAAAAAGTACATGATGAAGCTCGAGCAGAAAGGATTGAGATTCATTTATCGGGGGGAAGAATCTAGGGTTAGTGACAATAAAAATCAATAAGTTGAACCAACTTTGTAAATATATCCTCTATAATATATATTTTTAATATAAATGGATAAATTATATAAATTGAAAAGGGTTAAAATTCAAACAAGTTTGAAATAAAAAAAGAAAATAAGTAATATTTGTCGGAATTCATAAAACTATTTCGATCAAAAGTGTATCACAAGGGAATCAATCTCTCTTATTTTTTTTTTCTATAGAAAGAAATAATAAAAAAACAAAGGGTATGTTGCTGCCCTTTTGAAAGGAGTAAGGATCACCAAAGTAATGTCTAAACCCAATGATTTCACAAAACAAAGATAAAGGATTCCGGAACAAGGAAACACTATTTTTAATTGTCTCAACAATTGGATCAAAATGCGGAATAAAAATTGATTCGAGACAAACAAAAGAGGTTAGAGACGGCTCAATAAATATCTAAGGATTTCCTCAGAATTACCCAACTTGAGTTATGAGTACGAATGAGATCTTTTTAACTTTCGTAAGGAAAGAGGAAGAAAAAACCACTTTAATCATAGTCTAATTCATTATTTATTCAGTATTTTATGGATATATTTGCCGTTATATACAGAAATTAGAATCATTTTTTCTCGAGCCGTATGAGGATAAAGCCTCCTATACGTTTCTAGGGGGGGCATTGTTTATCTACATCTATCCCGATGAGCCATCTATCGAATCGTTGCAATTGATGTTCGATCCCGAAGAGAAGGAAGAGATCTTCGGAAGGTAGGTTTTTACGATCCGATAAAGAATCAAACCTATTCAAATGTTCCCGCTATTCTATATTTCCTTGAAAATGGCGCTCAACCCACAGTAACTGTTCATGATATTTTAAGGAAGACAGAATTATTTAAAGAAGGAATATTGGGTTAACTGTTAATTTAATTAAATTAAAAAAAAAAAAAAACGGAATAAAAAAGAGAGGGTACTAGCATCTATCTTTGTATAATTATTTCTCCATAATTTGTTTGCTCTTTTTTTTGCTCACTCATTATTTTATTATTTCTTTTTTATTGTGGGAATTTAATTTACCGACAAAGACAGGGTGAATTTCGGTTATTGTACCTCTTTTGATTGAATCAACTCGATATTTTTCTCTACCCTGCCTTTATTTATTTTTGCATTCAAATTGATTTTTTTACTTATATTGTGCCAATCCAACACAAGGCCTTAATTTGATTTATTTAGAATTTTTTTCTCAGCATTCTATATCATATTGACAATGGTGTACCGAACAAATATAATTTGATCGTAGATAAGATAAATAAAATGGATCTGTTTATTCCTGCCTCATATTTATTTTTTTTTCCTTCGCTTTAGCCTTAGTCATAAGGATGTGTTTACTGAATTTACTGGTATACAAGACGTAAAAAAAAAAAAAAAAAAATGGAATGGATCAAGAGAAAAATAGGTATAAGTTTTGATTTATAGATATTTAGATATATCTATATGAGAATTTATTTGATAATTTATTATTTTTTAATCCAATCCCACCTATTTTAGTGGATTAGTGTTTATAATTGATTAAAAAAATCTTTCTTTTAAATTTAATTTGTTGCTAGTTCAATCTTTTTATTTTGGCGGGATGGGATCAAAAATTTTTTTTTATCGTATCTACAATCCGGGTTGCTAACTCAACGGTAGAGTACTCGGCTTTTAAGTGCGACTATGATCTTTTACACATTTGGATGAAGCAACGAATTCGTCCAGACTATTGGTAGAGTCTATATAAGACCACGACTGATCTTAAAAGGTAATGAAGGAAAAAACAGCATGTCGTAATAATTTTTTTATTAAAATTAAAATAGAACTTTTAATTTATCCTTAACTTAACTGTATATATATATTATTAATTGTTTTTATTTTTGGAAGGAGACAAAAGAAATTTACAGTTGGGTCTAGTGAATAAATGGATATCGTCTTTTAGTCCTAATTTTGGTAAAACAAAAAGCAACGAGCTTATATTCTTAAAATTGGAATAATTACCCGATCTAATTTGGATGTTAAAAATAGATTAGTGCCAGTGCAGAAAAAGGTTTTTATGCGAGTAAATCATTGATTATTTTTTATTTTTTTTATGAAAAAAAATCCTAACTATTCTCTTGGAGACGGATGTGTAGAAGAAACAGTATACTGATAAAGTAAAGAGAATATAATTTTTTCCAAAATCAAAAGAGCGATCGGGTTGCAAAAATAAAGGGTTTTTTACCCTCTTTTAACAAAGGATAAAACCTATAGAAAAGGAGAGGAAAAGGATCCTGTTGATTGGATTCTAGGTCTCCGGGGTCTATCTTTATTTCTTAACTATATATACTGTAATTATATACCCTGTTCGGACCATATTGCACTATGTATCATTTGATAATCCAAGAAATGCCTCCTGTCTTGTGTCTCTGTTTCAAGTAGAAAAATGTAAATGGAAGAATTACAAGAGTATTTAAAAAAAGATAGATCTCCGCAACAACACTTCCTATATCCGCTTCTCTTGCAGGAGTATATTTACACACTTGCTCATGATGATAGTTTAAATGGTTCGATTTTTTACGAACCTATCGAATTTATTGGTTATGACAATAAATTTAGTTTAGTACTTGTAAAACGTTTAATTATTCGAATGTATCAACAGAATTTTTTGATTTATTTCGTTAATGATTCTAATCAAAATAGATTCGGTGGACACACCAATTATTTTGATTCTCATTTTTTTTATTCTCAAATGGTATCAAAGGGTTTTTCAGCCATTGTGGAAATTCCATTCTCGCTACGATTAGTATCTTCCTCCGAAGAAAAAGAAATACCAAAATCTCAGAATTTAGGATCTATTCATTCAATATTTCCTTTTTTAGAGGACAAATTATCTCATTTAAATAATGTTTCAGATATACTAATACCCCATCCTATCCATTTTGAAATTTTGGTTCAAATCCTTCAATGTTGGATTCAAGATGTTCCCTCTTTACATTTATTGCGATTCTTTTTACATAAATATCAGAATCTGAATAAAACTATTCAGAGTAATAAAACTATTTATGTTTTTTCAAAAGAAAATAAAAGACTATTTTGGTTCTTGTACAATTCTTATGTATCAGAATGCGAATTTTTATTAGTTTTTTTTCATAAACAATCCTGTTATTTACGATCAACATCTTCTGGAGCCTTTCTTGAACGTTCACATTTCTATGG